GCAGCTTGCCAAACAAAGGCTAAGAGAAAAAAGAACAAAGGTATAACTGGCATAAGATCTACGATTGGATTCAAAAAAGCGTAGGCCTCGGGCAATTTGGCGAATAAAAGACTACTCGAATAAAAGACAGAATTAAGACATATGCAGATCAAATTAAAGATATTAAGCATAACAGACGTTTTGTTCTTGGAGATAATTGCATTTTGATTGAGTTAATCATATAAGGAAAAATGAAGTAAAGTAAGGTAGACAAAAATCCTTCTTTTTCTTTGAACCCACCCAATAAAAAATTCCCCAATTCTCAAACAAAGGAGAATAGAAGAAATCATACTTTCATAAAATATCTTAATTTAATTTTATGTAATGATCAATGAATTCGGCTGAATTCTATATCTACATGCGTAAAAATCCTAGCAAGAATATAATCTATTCTATAAAGATTTTATATATAAAATTTGCCCTGGAATTGACCAAGACCCAATACTAATATTATTCTTTATTAGTGTAGAATGGAAATATAGATGGGGCGTGGCCAAGTGGTAAGGCAACGGGTTTTGGTCCCGGTATTCGGAGGTTCGAATCCTTTCGTCCCAAGTATATACATTGTATTAGAGTAAAAGTTTCTTTTTAAAATAACGTTATGTTTAAATGCCTAATATTGGATATAATTTTTTTTTTTATTTTTGAATGATTCTTTTATGAATCATATCTTTGTTTTTCACAACATATAGATATAGATATAACTAAATAGATTTGTTTGTGGTCAAGATATAATGGTAACATAGGTCACACCCTAGTTGAATTTAACTAATTAAAAAAAAGTATGGCGGATTTTTCATCATATGTTCATTTCCTTCATATTGAAGGGGTTTAGATACTTAATTTGAAGAAACGTGAGGTAGATAGTTCTTAATTAGTAACAGTAACGGGAGGTCTTCATTTAAATATATGTGTATGTCCGAATATCATTAACAACGAATCAAGTTACATATGTAACGGATCCATAATAAAGACTGTAGTTCAGTCTATCTGATAGGTACGAAAAACACCTATTCGTTCATCTTATCTTATTAATAAAATTTTAATCGAAAGAACAAGAACAAGTACCTAAATCTTCTCTTAGATCAGTTTTTTTTATCCATCTCACACAAAATGGGGTTTTTGTTCATTTTTGGTATTCAAAAAAGTCAGAAATGGGCCATATTGAGTCACTTTAAGATGTAGAGTAAAAAAGAATTCATTTATTCATATTCGTATTCTTTATATACTTCTATTAGTTTTAGTTTTTTAATAAAAAGTAAAGTGTTGCATTCATACAATAACATACAATAATAGGTGGGGTCTTACTAAGATTGCTTCAGAAAATTTTTTGCCATATTTGTATAGAAGAAGTTGTATAGAAGAAAAAAGGGTATAGCTTTATATGTTTATGTATCGACGGAACCAATGACTATTCATGATTCCATAATTGAATCAATTCCATATGGCTTCCAAATTAGAGGAATGTTTTGTTATGGTAAAACTTCGTTTGAAACGATGTGGTAGAAAGCAGCGTGCGACTTGAAGGACACGATCCGGTGTGGAGTTTTATTCTTACATCCGCCATCTTTTATCTTTTATAAGAATGAAGGTGCTCTTGGCCCGACATCTGTTCTGTTTTCACTAGAATCCTTCTTTTTGTTAGGTTGTAATGAATATAGTACATGATGGAGCTCGGGTAGAAAGTATGGATTCATCTTTCAGGGGGCAAGAATCTAGGGTTAATACCAATCAATAAATTGGAACAACTTCGTAAGTATATCATATATCATATATATCAATATTTAAATCGAAAGGATCCGATTCAGTCAAGTTTTTAATTAAAAAGTAAAATTTGTTGGAATTGAGAAAACTCTTTCGATTCAAAGTGTATCGCGCGGGAATCGAGCGTTTATCTGATTCTTTGATAGAAAGAAATCACAAAAGGGGTATGTTGCTGCCATTTTGTAAGGATTAAGAAGCACCGAAGTAATGTCTAAACCCACTGATTTAAAACAAAGAAAAAGGATCCCAGAACAAGGAAACGCCTTTTTCCATTGTCTCAATAACTGGATAATAATAAAGATTAAATGAGACAAACAAGAGGGGGTTAAAGACCATTCAAAAAATTAAAAAAATTGCCTAAAGATTTTTTTCTTTTAAGCTATTTGAGAATTATCCAACTTGAGTTATGGGTACAAATGATTTTTTATTTTTTCAGTAAGGAGGAAGAAAAAAATGAGTTAAATCCCATTCTAATTTATTTTATCAACTCCTTTTTGCCATTAATTAAAATTCTATACGTAGACAAAACTCCAAATCATTTTTTCTCGAGCCGTACGAGGAGAAAACTTCCTATACGTTTCTAGGGGGGGTCTTGTTCATTTACTTAGATCTATCCCAATGAGCCGTTTATCGAATCGTTGCAATTGATGTTCGATCCCGAAGAGAAGGAAGAGATCTTCGGAACGTGGGTTTTTATGATCCGATAAAGAATCAAAGTTATTTAAACGTTCCCGCTATTCTAAATTTCCTTGAAAAGGGCGCTCAGCCCACAGGAACTGTTCGGGATATTTTAAAAAAGGCGGAGGTTTTTAAGTAGCTTGATCCTAATCAAACAAAATTTAATAAAGGGGTAGTAATTATTATATAAATTTTTGGATTTATATATATATTTTCCCTTTTTGGGTTCTACTCATATCTTTTTTTCATTGCTTCTATAAAATTTCATGTTCTAGAACGACAAAACCCGAGTTGTTTGATCCTAATAAGTAATAAAATTATGGGAGTTCCTTCAATTGGTCGGTTTTCGTTGGAACTCTACTAATAAGTAATAACCAAGGAATACTCCTTTTTTATTCTAGTTACTTATTATTGATTTATTGATTGAATAAAATAAATCTGATATTTTTTTTTATACTTCTTCCTTTTTTATTCCTCTATCTAAACTTTTTTCATCTATGTAGTGCCAATCCAACACAAGCCCTTTTTTAATAGTATAATTAAATAAAAATCTGAAATTTTTAATAGTAAATTCCATTTATTTTGTTTTTCCATTGTATTCTTTTTTCAACATTTATATTGACAACAGTGTATCGAACAAATATAATTCATCCTGATAAGTAGATAAATTTTTTTCTGTCCCAGAGGTTTTATTTTTACCTTACATTATTTAAATGATGGGATTCGTTGGATTCTCTTTAATACAATTTGAGCTAAGATATAATAAGAATAGGTGTTTTAATTGAAAAGTCGATAACATAAGAACTAAGAAGTGGTGTATAAATTTGACATTAATCTATCTTTTTTTTATTTTGATTGTATCTACAGAACCTTTTTCTATTCGGGTTGCTAACTCAACGGTAGAGTACTCGGCTTTTAAGTGCGGCTAGGATCTTTTACACATTTGGATGAAGCGAGGGATTCGTCCATACCATCGGTAGAGTTTGGAAGACCACGACTGATCCTGAAAGGGAATGAATGGAAAAAATAGCATGTCGGATCAACGAAGAGTTCTGAGAATATTTCATTCTTTCCGAATCGGTACAAACCCTTGTGTTCTTTTTTGAAACGGAACAAAATGAATTCAATTTAAAGTTGGGTCGGATGAATAAATGGATAGAGATAGAGCCCTAATGGCTTCAATTTATTGATTATAGGGAAAAGGAAAAAGCAACGAGCTTCTGTTCTTAATTTGAACGATTACCCGATCTAATTAGACGTTAAAAATGTATTAGTGCCTGATACGGGAAGGGATTATCCCATGAACGGATTCTTTATTTTTTAATGAATCCTAACTATTGACATTTTCCATTATGGAATGGAAATGTGTGTGTAGAAGAAACAGTATATTGATAAACAATTCCAAAATCAAAAGAGCGATTAGGTTGAAAAAATAAAGGATTTCTAAGTATTTTGTTATCCTAAACGAACATAAACTTATTCGTTTAAATGGAAAAGAGAGGATAGAGAATCCGTTGATAAGTTTACCTGTATCCGAGGTATCTATTCGTTTATTACTAGAATACCTCGTTTTGACTGTATCGCACTATGTTTCATTGATAACCCCCAAAATCCTCTACCTTTAGTTCAATTAGAATTTCAAATGGAGGAATTCCAAAGATATTTAAAGCTAAATAGATATCAACAACACTATTTCTTATATCCACTTATCTTTCAGGAGTATATTTATGCACTTGCGCATGATCATGGTTTAAATAGAATAAATAGAGATACATTTTTTTTGTTGGAAAATGCAGGTTCTAATAAATTCAGCTTACTAATTGTGAAACGTGCAATTGAGCGAATGTATCAGTATGAACAGAATCATTTGATTCTTTTTGCTAATGATTTTAACCAAAATATATTTTTTGGGCGCAACAAGAATTTTAATTTTCAAATGATATCAGAAGGATTTACAGTCATTGTAGAAATTCCGTTTTATCTCCGATTATTATCTTCGCTAGAAAGGAAAGGGATAGTTAAATCTCAGAATTTACGATCAATTCATTCAATATTCCCTTTTTTAGAGGACAAATTTTCACATTTAATTTATGTGTTAGAGATACTAATACCCTACCCAGCCCATCTGGAAATATTGGTTCAAACTCTTCGCTACTGGGTAAAAGACGCTTCTTCTTTACATTTATTACGATTCTTTCTCCACGAGTATCGTAGTTCGAATACTCCAAATAAAGCCAGTTCTTTTTTTTCAAAAAGAACTCAAAGGTTTTTCTTCGTCCTATATAATTCTCATCTATGTGAATATGAATCCATCTTCGTCTTTCTTCGTAACCAATCTTCTCATTTATGCTCAACGTCTTCTGGAACCCTTCTTGAACGAATCTATTTCTATGGAAAACTAGAACATCTTGTACTTGTAGAAGCTTTTGCTAAGGCCGTTCAGTCCAATCTATGGTTGTTCAAGGATCCTTTCATGCATTATGTTAGGTATCAAGGAAAATCAATTCTCGCTTCAAAAG